ATTTTGATTTTTCTTGAATTGAAAACAAAAAAATAGGATTATATGTGAGATCCTTTTTGGAATTGTATATTCAATGATTCACTAATCGTAATTAAAATAGATTTTATCTATTCTAGAATAGAATTCGAATAGAATATTTAGAAAAAAGGAAATAAGCGGGTAGCGGGAATCGAACCCGCATCGTTAGCTTGGAAGGCTAGGGGTTATAGTCGACGTTCAATTCATTGCTTTGAACGTCTCTAATTCAAAACCGAACATGAAACTTTGGTTTCATTCGGCTCCTTTATGGAATATGAGTAAATTCATAGATCTAAGATGTGAACAAAATGAACAAAAAGATACCCATAACACCTACGTCAGCTTTTTGTTTGAATACAAACAAACAAAATGAATCGCTTTCTAGATGATCCTTCTAGAAGAAGGTGATTCTAACAATCTTTCTAGTTACTTCGTTCTCTATTTCTATTTGAGAGGATCCTAAGGAAAAGGATTTTGTTTCCACCGAGCTAAAACAATATGTCGATGTCTCTAGTAAACCAAAGTCGTCGTTGAATAGCTATTTTGCTCCAATTTATTTCTTTAGAAATAAAATGGAAGATTTAGTTACGATTCGAAATGGACTTTCTATCTTATGCCATGGATCCTTTACTCATACTTATTCAATTGGAATTTTTGGTCCAATTCAAAAATTATGTTTCGCAATTTCATAATCCAAATCCAACTTTTCAATTTATAAGTGACGCATGGATACAAATCACGAGAATTCGTATTTTTTTCTCGAATTTCTCATTGAGAGGTAAAGGATTAAATCTTTTTAAGAAATAAAGTTTTTGGTCGGAATATGAATAAAACCGAAAGACCCTTTAACTATTAACGGTTAATAGAACGAATCACACTTTTACCACTAAACTATACCCGCTACAATATGATTATTGTATACAAATGGATCTTTTGTCGAACAAGATCGTTGAGCATGATCAAGATAGGATCATCAAAGAATCATCAAAATGAGAACGTTGCACTTTTTTGCGGGGAGATCAAAATTAAAATGGTGGAAGAATCGATAGTTTCTTTTTGAGTTTGGTAAAATATAACAAGAAAAAGAATGTAAATAGTCTTTGTTCTTTTTTTTTGTTGCTTGAATATAAAATATTCAATTGCATATAATAATATAATAACAAAAGTTTTTTTGTTTTCAAATGAGATATCAGATAAATCATTATAATTCGTTGGAACAAAAAAAATAGCCCGGCTAGGTACTGACCGGGCCGGGCCATGAGAATAAGAAGGGCTTTCGAACAAAATCAACACAAAAGGGTCTTGCTTATTTTTTTTTATTTTAGTTCGATTGTTCGGGCGGTCGAGCCCATCTTTTAGATAAAGGAAATTCCCGATTTATGGATCTCTATATATATAATAGAATAGAGAAAGAAGAAAGATTCTTTACATTATGTGTAATGTAGTAATTATCTTTTTCAATTGGGAGAGATGGCTGAGTGGACTAAAGCGTCGGATTGCTAATCCGTTGTACGAGTTATTCGTACCGAGGGTTCGAATCCCTCTCTTTCCGTTGATGAATTTATTTGGTTTTTTTCCAATTTTGAAAATCTTAGCGAAACGTGTAGAATAGATAAAATCCTAAGAAAATTGGAAAATTAACTAAAACCAAGGAAAACCCCCTGTATTTTATTCTTCACGTCCAGGATTTCGCCCTGGATCATTAGATAGGAATCCAAAGATAAAGAGAGACACAAAAAATATCACTACGGTATAAACGAAGAGTTTCAGAGTAAGCATTACACAATCTCCAAGATGGTTTTTTTGAAAAAAAAAAAGAGAATAGATCTTCTATTTTTCTACCACATATCCTAAAGAAATGGGGTTTTTCTAGAAATGCATTGTCACAAATTCATTTGTTTTTTATTAACCCAAATTTCGGTTTATATCCAAATTAGATATTATATTGTGGGAGACCCTAATAGGGTTAGGGTCTTTCACTGGAAGGGGGTCAAAAATGAGGGTAAGCCTGGGTTTTGTCGACTATACACGAATTTCAGCGTGTGAATCGAGGGTTCATACTCTAAAACTTATCTTATTTTTTCAATTGTTATAATTTTTTTATCGAGGAAATCATACATTTTCTAGGATATTATTATTCAGGATCTCATCGAAAACTTACAGCAGCTTGCCAAACAAAAGCTAAGAGAAAAAAAAACAAAGGTATGACTGGCATAACATCCACGATTGGATTCAAAAAAGCATAGGCTTCGGGCAATTTGCCGAAGAAAAAACTACTCGAATAAAAGGGAGAATTAATACAAATACAGATCAAACTAACGATATTAAGCATAACAGAAATTTTGTTATTGGAGATAATTGCATTTTGGTTGCGTTTTTGCTATAAGGAAAAAGAAAGTAAGTAAGGTAGACAAAAACCCTTCTTTTTCTTTGAATCCACCCAACCAAAAATCCTCCAATTCTCAAAGGAGGATATAAGAAATCATACTTTCATACAATATCTTAATTGAATTCTATGTAATGATCAATAAATTAAGTTGAATTCTATATCTATATGTATCAAAATCCTAGTACCAATCGATTCTATAGATCCATAGATATTTGGACTCGAGTTGACAAACAAGCAATACCAATATTATTGTTTCTTAGTGTCGATTAGAAATTGAAATGGGGCGTGGCCAAGTGGTAAGGCAACGGGTTTTGGTCCCGCTATTCGGAGGTTCGAATCCTTCCGTCCCAGCTCAGTCCATTTTTTATGCTCCATTATTACTATAGAAAGAAATAGGGGGGTGGGTAGGAGTTAATCCATATTAATTTGAATATCTGTGTCTGTTCGAATTTCATTAATAAATGATCAAGTTCCATATTATATAGAAATATGTTATGGAGCTGATGTTTTTTCTTTGAATCTTGATTTAGGTATTTCGTGTTTGACTCGAATGAAAAATTAGAAATCTATTATCTATTTAAGGCTTGAGGCAGGGGTGATTTATCCTATCCCTTTGTATTCACTTTCTCACAAGAGTCAATATTCCTCAACCCCATTTAAACCAAATACATATCAATCGTATAATATAATTATATAAATGTTACGTATCATTCTATTTCAATGACAAGAAAATTTTTGGTTCTTTGTGAAAAAGATTTGTAATCCTTAAATTATTTAAACTAAAATTATAGATATTCGATAATCTAGAATATCTATAACAGTGACAATTGTTCAGTCTATCTGATAGATACGAAGAACCTCCCCTTTCAAATTTATATTTGAAATTCAATCAGTGATGAGTCAATTCAAAAAGAACGACCGATCCTCCTATGAAGATAAAAGGTGATGCTTATTGTCCAATTTTCTTCAAATTCCATTTAATAATGATGTAGAAATAGGAAACCTTTTCAATTCGAAAGATTCCTTGTACGTGGAAGCTTTGAAAAAGTAAGAAATCATTTAATCTATCCTATTGAGTCACTTGAAGATGCAGATTCAAAAGTTAAAAGTTATTCGTTTCTCTATTTCTATTTTTTTCTCGGATCTATATATTATTTATGTATGTTAAAAATGCCGTCTTGCTAAGACTTTTTCAGAAAAATAGTTCCACATATCATATATTCATATATAGAAGAAAAGTCTAGATTACGATGTCTATGGACAGCTGAACCAGTGACTATTCATGATTCCATGATTGAATCAATTTCATACCGGTTCCAAATTAGAGGAATGTTATGGTAAAACTTCGTTTGAAACGATGTGGTAGAAAGCAACGTGCGACTTGAAGGACACGATCCGTTGTGGATTTTTACATCCACCATTTTTGATTTGTCTAGGTTTTTGATTTGTCTAGGAATAAGGGTGCTCTTGGCTCGACATTGTTTGTTCTGTTACACCCGAACCCTTCGTTTTTTGCTGGGTTGTAAATAGTGCACGCTGGAGCTCGAATAGAAAGTATTAATTCATTTCTCGGGGGCAAGGATCTAGGGTTAATGCCAATCAATTGGAGGAACAACTTCGTAAATATATCGAACATATATAGGAATCGAAAGGATCCAATTCGAGCAAGTTTCCAATTCAAAAGCAAAACTTGTTGAAATTGATTCCAATTTTTCGATTCAAAGTGTATCACGCGGGAATCGACTGTCCATAGGATTTTTTGATCGAAAGAAATCAAAAGGGGGTATGTTGCTGCCATTTTATTTGGAAAGAATTAAGAAACACCGAAGTAATGTCTAAACCCAATGATTAAAAGTAAGGAAAGGATCTAAGAACAAGGAAACACCCTTTTAATTGTCTCAATCGTCTCAATAACTGGATCGGACTAAAGAATCCAAATAGAATTTGAAATGGTTTAAACGAGACAAACAAAAGGGAGTAAAGACGACTCAATAAATGAAATCGACTAAAGATTTTTCCTTTGAACTATTTGAGAGTTATCCAACTTGAGTTATGAGTACGAATGGTTTATTTTTCATTTTCAGGAAGAAAAAAAGACTGAAATCATAGTCTAATTTATTTTATGGGCGCATTTGTCATTTAATTTATTAGAATTGCATATATAGACAAAACTTCGAATCAAATCATTTTTCGCGAGCTGTACGAGGAGAAAACTTCCTATACGGTTCTTGGGGGGGTATTGTTCATCTACATCTATCCCAATGAGCCATCTATCGAATCGTTGCAATTGATGTTCGATCCCGAAGAGAAGGAAAAGATCTTAGAAGGGTGGGCTTTTATGATCCAATGAAGAATCAAACTTTTTTAAATGTTCCTCTTATTCTATATTTCCTTGAAAGGGGTGCTCAACCCACGGGAACTGTTCAGAATCTTTTAAAGAAAGCCGAAGTTTTTAAGGAACTTCCGCCTAATCAAATGAAATTCAATTAAAGAAATACCAGGGGGGGTAGCGACTTGTATATAACTTTGTATAACTTTTTTCTACTTGCCCCCCTTTTTCTTTTTTTCTTCCGTATTCATATTTATTTATCATCGATTCTGTCGAATCTTATGGTATGGTCTAGATGGTCTAGAATGACCAAATTGATTGATCTTATAAATATCAAATTTCCGCATTTCCTTTATTTAATTGTGTGGTTTTCATTGGAACTCGACTAAGCAAGAACAAGGAATCTACTTTGCTTAGTCCACTTAGATTGATCAAATACATTAGCATTAGGGACTAAAAAATCCGATATTTTTTTTTGAATTCTTCCTTTTTTATTCTTCGATTTATACTTTTTCTATCTATGTAGATTAGATATGTAGTGTCAATCCAAGACAATTTTGAATATTATTGTATTTCATTGTTAAATTGAAATTCAAAGGATTTAAAAAAGGATTTTATTTCATGTAATTTTTCTTTTCCAATGTATTCTTTTCTCAACATTTATATTGACAACAGTGTATTGAACAAATATAATTCATCGTGATAAGCGATCCGGGTCTATTTATTTTTGTCCCATAGTTTTGTTACTTTATCTTATTCAAATGATGTTTTCTTTGATACAAGAGGTTTTTTTGATTGAAAGAAAGCTAGATAACATAAGAGATGCTCTAGCCATTTTCACAATGCTGTATCTTTTTTTTTCTTTTATCTGACAATTTCTTGTATTTTCATCGAATCACTTCATTTTTATGTTTTGAATCCATTATCAAATCTATTTTTTTGTTAGATTTGTTAACTCATGGGTTTGATTAGTTTGTATAATATCTTTTTTTCTCTTTGTTTAAAATCAATTTAATTGAATTTGATTGTATCTATACACCCTTTGTTGAGGTTTTGTTTAATCTATGTTTGTTTTTTTCGGGTTGCTAACTCAACGGTAGAGTACTCGGCTTTTAAGTGCGGCTAGAATCTTTTACACATTTGGATGAAGTGACGAATTCGTCCGTAACCTTGGTAAACTTTGGAAGACCGCGACTGATCCTGAAAGGGAATAAATGGAAAAAATAGCATGTCGTATCAATGGAGAGTTCCGAGGATATTTCATTCTTATCGGATTGGTATAAAACCTTTTTCAAATTCTTGGAACGGAACAAAAGAAAGTTGGGTCGAATGAATAAATGGATAGGAGCCCTGTGGCTTCAATTAATTATCAGAAAGAAAAAGCAACCGGCTTCTGTTCTTAATTTGAATAATTTCCCGATCTAACTAGACGTTAAAAATAAATTGGTGCCTGATACGGGAAGCACTTATCACTCCACGAGTGGATTCTATTTTTTTTAATGAATCCTAACTATTGACATTCTCCATTATGGACTGAAGATGCGTGTGTAAAAGAAGCAGTATATTGATAAAGAAAGTTTTTTCCGAAATCAAAAGAGCGATTCGGTTTAAAAAATAAAAGATTTCTAACCATCTTGTTATTCTATAACACAAACATAGACGAATTAAATGAAATGGGTGGAAAAAGGAGAGGGTAGAGAATCTGTTGATTAGTTTATCTGTCCCCGAGGTATCGATTTTTACAGAATACCTTGTTTTGACTGTATCGCACTATGTATCATTTGATAACCCCCCCAATCTTCTACCTTTAATTCAAATCGAATTTCAAATGGAGGAAATCCAAAGATATTTACAGCTGGAGAGATCTGAACAACATGACTTCCTGTATCCACTTATCTTTCAGGAGTATATTTATGCATTTGCTCATAATCGTGCTTTGAGTAAATTGATTTTGTCGGAAAATCTGGGTTATGACAATAAATCCAGTTTACTGATTGTGAAACGGTTAATTACTCGACTGTATCAACAGAATCATTTTCTGATTTCTCCTAATGATTCTAACCAAAATCCATTTTGGGGGCGCAACAAGAATTTGTATTCTCAAATCATATCAGAGGGGTTTGCTTTTATTGTCGAAATTCCATTTTCTTTACAATTCCTATCCTGTCTAGAAGGGGAAACGAACAAGATAGGAAAATCTCAGAATTTACGATCAATTCATTCAATATTTCCCTTTTTCGAGGACACTTTTTCACATTTTAATTTTGTGTTAGATATGGTAATACCTCGCCCTGTTCATGTGGAAATCTTGGTTCAAATCCTTCGCTATTGCGTAAAAGATGCTTCCTCCTTGCATTTATTACGAGTCTTTCTCAATGAATATTGTAATTGGAATAGTCTTCTTATTCCAAAGAAAGCCAGTTCCCCTTCTTCAAAAAAAAATAAAAGATTATTCTTATTCTTATATAATTCTCACGTATGTGAATATGAATCCATTTTCGTCTTTCTACGTAACCAATCTTTCCATTTACGATCAACATCTTCTGGAGTTTTTCTTGAACGAATCCATTTCTATATAAAAATAGAACGTCTTGTGAACGTCTTTGTTAAGATTAAGGATTTGGGGGCAAACCCGCGGTTGGTCAAGGAACCTTTCATGCATTATATTAGGTATCAAAAAAGATCCATTCTGGCTTCAAAAGGGACATTCATTTTCATGAAGAAATGGAAATTTTACCTTGTCACTTTTTGGCAATGGCATTTT